ATCTTATCCAATGTGGAATTAGGATACAGGTGTAGGCTAGGTAAATCAATGGATAGTTTCAATCCTTTTGAAAATACCAGTATAAGTGAAGACCCGATTCTAAATGATACAGATAAACACATCCATAGTTGGAGTAATAGTGACAACTCGAGTTCCAGTAATGTTGATCATTTAGTCGGCGTCAGGGACATTTTGGATTTCAGCGTTGATGAAACTTTTTTAGTTCAGGATAGTAATAAGGGCAGTTATTCCATCTATTTTGATATAGAAAATAAAGTTTTTGAGATTGAGACTGATTATTCTTTTCTGGGTGAACTAGAAAGTTCTTTTTCTAGTTATTGGAGTTCTAGTTATCTGAATAATGGGTCTAGGATTGGCGACTCCCAATATGATCATTATATGTATGATACTAACTATAGTTGGAATAATTACATCAATAGTTGCATTGACCGTTATCTTCGGTCTCAAATCTGTATTGATAGTTCTATTTTTAGTGGTAGTAACTATTATAGCGAAAGTTACATTTATAGTTACATTTGTAGTGAAAGCGAAAATAGTAGTGAAAACGAGAGTACCTGTATAATAACTAGCACGAATGGTAGCGATTTGGTTATAAGAGAAAGTTCTAATGATCTCGATATAACTCAAAAATACAAGCATTTATGGGTTCAATGTGAAAATTGTTATGGATTAAATTATAAGAAATTTTTGAAGTCAAAAATGAATCTTTGTGAACAATGTGGATATCATTTGAAAATGAATAGTTCAGATAGAATTGAACTTTTGATTGACCCAGCGACTTGGGATCCTATGGATGAAGACATGGTATCTCTGGATACCATTGAATTTCATTCCGAAGAGGAACCTTATAAAGATCGTATTGATTCTTATCAAAGAAAGACAGGATTAACCGAGGCTGTTCAAACAGGCACAGGTCAACTAAACGGCATTCCCGTAGCAGTTGGGGTTATGGATTTTCAGTTTATGGGGGGTAGTATGGGATCCGTAGTAGGTGAGAAAATTACTCGTTTGATTGAGTATGCTACCAATCAATTTTTACCTCTTATTTTAGTGTGTGCTTCCGGAGGAGCACGAATGCAAGAAGGAAGTTTGAGCTTGATGCAAATGGCTAAAATATCTTCTGCTTTATATGATTATCAATCGAATAAAAAGTTATTTTATGTGTCAATCCTTACGTCTCCTACAACTGGTGGGGTGACAGCTAGTTTTGGGATGTTGGGAGATATCATTATTGCTGAACCTAACGCCTATATTGCATTTGCCGGTAAAAGAGTAATTGAACAAACATTGAATAAGACAGTACCTGAAGGTTCACAATCGGCTGAATTTTTATTCCATAAGGGCTTATTCGATTCAATCGTACCACGTAATCTTTTAAAAGGCGTTTTGAATGAGTTACTTCAGCTCCATGATTTCTTTCCTTTGAATCCTAAATCAAGTAGAGCCTTAACTTAATTAAAGTTAATTAAATTGAAATTAGTTAATTTTTTTTCTGGCGAGCGGGTATTTTTTTATTGTAATAAAAGGAAAAACACCACGAATGCATTCTTATGTGACATAAGAGTAAATTGTAGTAAAGAATCATCCAGATAATTTTTTCGCCGATATTCACTCTTTTTTCTTGTTGATAGAAAAAAGAGTGAATTCTTTTTTCCGTGAAAAAAAGTTCGGCAAGGAAAAATGGTAAATAATAAAAAATAAAACGAATTTCATCTTTTTTTCTTACTTCTGCATACAAAAATAGAAAAAAGTAGAGTCTCATATATATATGTCTCATATATATATATATCGCGATCGCGAGAATCCCCTCTTTTTGGTAAAAACAAAAAATCCCAATTTTTTGATCGGATTAGAAATTGTAACGAAGTGTTCGGGAATTTATAAGCAGAAAAACTTGTTATTTTTTATTTTACTAAAATAAAAAAAAAAATAAATAAAGTTATAAGACAAGAAAAAAAAAGATAATATAAAGAAGAATAAAAAATAGGTGGATTATCATATATATTTCATGTAGAAATACAAAAAAGTCACTTAATTAGTTCAATATTCTTTGGACTTTTTTGTATTAGAATTATATATGTTCATTTCGATATAATTTTATTATATACAAATCTTAGTGATTCTAAAATTAGCTTTGGAATAATTACTAATAAACTAATTACTATTACCAATAATTAAAATAATTACTAAATAATTCGATTAGTAATATAAGAATTACTACTAGTAATATAGTAATATTAATATAGTAATATAAGAATTATTAAGATATAATAATTAATTAATAAGATAAGAATTAATACGAAATGAAATAACAGAAAGAATTAATATTAATATAAATTTAATATTAATTTAATATTAATTTTAATATTAATAAAGAATAATAAAAATAGAAATATAATAATAAAATAATAATATAGAATATTAAAATCTAATAGTAGAACTACAAAATAGAAATTTAATAGAATATTTTAGAATATTTCGAAATATTTAATTTAATTAATATTTATTTAATAATTAATGTTTAATTTCATTTTAAGAGAATTGCTTATTTAATTATTTAAATTATTTAATAGAATAGTTAATATTAATAGAAAACTCTCTACTCATATCGAAATATATATAGAATAATATAAAAATACAAAAATATGTAGAATTAGAATATATTATTAAAAAATTAATAAAAAAGTTTAATAATAAATAATATAAACTAATAATCTATTTAATAATAATAAATAATAATATTCAAAAATTTATTTTCAAAATAATAGAACAAAATACTAGAATATATAAATATTCTAATAGAAATGAAACAAAAATAGAAAATATAGAAATAGGATAATTAAAAAATTTAATAAATATCGAATATTAGAATATGTTAATAGAAATTAAATATAGATATAGAATAATATATAATTAAGAATTATAGAATATTCTAATATAAAAAATAATATTAAATTCGATTCTAATTATTAGAATATAAATATTCTAATCTAAATATAATAATATAAAAATGAAATAAAAATTCCAATTTAAAGATAGAACAAAAAAAAATATTAGAAGAAAAAATAAACAGGTACAAATATTAAATTGAGGTGCCCATTCTATGACAATTCTCAACAACTTACCCTCCATTTTTGTCCCTTTAGTGGGCTTAGTATTTCCGGCAATTGCAATGGCTTCATTATCTCTTCATGTTCAAAAAAACAAGATTTTTTAGATCCGATTAGGTACGATGGAAGTAGATTTCATTTATTTATTTTTCAAGGCCTAGACTTAGATCCTAATACGGATATCTAGTTAGTCTAATATGATATAATCTAATACGATATAACATGTTATATATGTGTAGATAGGAGATCATAGGATGAGGCTACTTTATTTGTTAATCTAATGAATTCGATGAATTCCTCCTAAAGATTCACATCAAAATAGTGCGAGTTGATGTAAATTACTTCGGAAACAGAAAAAAAAAAAAAAAAACATAAAGTCAAATCAAATGGGCTAGTCTCCCACTTCCAAAAAAAAGCAACTGGATCTAGTATGAGTTGGCGATCAGAACATATATGGATAGAACTTATAGTGGGGTCTCGAAAAATAAGTAATTTCTGCTGGGCTTTTATACTTTTTTTAGGTTCATTGGGTTTTTTATTGGTTGGAATTTCCAGTTATCTTGGAAAAAGTTTCATATCTTTATTTTCCTCTCAGCAAATACTTTTTTTTCCACAAGGGATCGTGATGTCTTTCTATGGGATCGCTGGTCTATTTATTAGTTGTTATTTGTGGTGCACAATTTTGTGGAATGTGGGTGGGGGTTATGATCGATTCGATAGAAAAGAAGGAATAGTATGTATTTTTCGCTGGGGATTTCCTGGAAAAAATCGTCGCATCTTACTCCGATTCCTTATGAAAGATATTCAGTCTATTAGAATAGAAGTTAAAGAGGGTATTTACGCTCGGCGTATCCCTTATATGGAAATAAGAGGCCGAGGGACTGTTCCTTTGACTCGTACTGATGATAATTTTACTCCACGAGAAATTGAGCACAAAGTAGCGGAATTGGCCTATTTTTTGCGTGTACCAATTGAAGTATTTTAAAATGAGTTGAAGAATGAGCATTTTCGTAGCAGGAGTGAAAAAATCCAAGAGTCTTCTTTTTTTATAGCAAAACTTATATAGCATAACTTAACTGGAATTTCTTCACAATATTGATGAACTGATGAACTAAAGAATACGTATTATATATACGTATCCGGAACAATTCCAATTAGAAAATCAAACTTTTTAATCTACAAATTTTGTTATGCGTATGTAAATTCACTAAATCCAATAACAAAACAAGTAAGAAATAAAAATAATAGACCCATCTCATAGATCAAAACAAAGCATTTCGGAATAAAATAGAAAGAAATTCTCTTTTTATGTTCAATATTTGAAATTGATAGGTTACGTATCGGTAGATTCTATCTTGGAAATTATCTCTACTTTTTTTTGTCATGTGTCAGTCGAGGTTTCTTTTTATTTTTTTTTTTGTCTTCCTTAACCTTAATGTAATGAGCAAAGGACTGGACCATAATGTAATGAGCAAAGGACTGGACCATTTAGAATGCTAATCTTTCTGTCTTATTTTGCTTTTGCCACTCATTTTTTATTATCACATCACAATATTCTTCATAAATCTTTCTTAATTATTCCTGTGGGATATGGGGAAATTGGCCATTTTTTTTTTTTCGAAATATTTGTTTTGTTGATAGAACGTAATTCTTTTATCTCTAAATCCGAATTTGGAGTCGCTCTTGGGGACATTTATGTAAAGGGGGGAATTGCTTCGAAATTGAGCAATTGAGATATCTAAAAAGAATATTTTTTTCTTCATTTGTGTACTCTTTTTATTTTAGGCTATTTTTTTTGTATTCTTTCATCTTTCAAAATTAAAGGACTAACCACTGGCTTACAAATAAAAACAGCGAATAGATTCATAAGTTCGAAGCCTTGGAAGAGAACTTATACTTGATAGAAATATTAGATCATATAGAATCGAGAAAGGAGGTGCGTTCATTAAAAATTCACATACGAAAAATGGAAAAAAAAAAACACACATTTATTACCCTTCTATATCTTATATATATAGGTTTTTTTCCCTGGTGGATCTCTTTTTTATTTAAAAAAAGTTTTGAATCTTGGGTTATTAGTTGGTGGAATACTAGTAAATTTGAAATTTTTTTAAATGATATCCAAGAAAATTTTTTTCTAGAAAAATTCATAGAATTCGAGGAGCTCGCTCGCTTGGACGAAATGATAAAAGAATATCCGGAAATACATCTACAAAAGTTTCCTATCGGAATCCAGAAACAAACGATCCAATTGATCAAGATACATAATGAGGATCGTATCAATACGATTTTGCACTTCTCGACAAATATAATCTCTTTCGTTATTGTAAGTGGTTATTCTATTCTAAGTAATGAAGAACTTTTTTTTATTAATTCTTGGGTTCAAGAATTCCTATATAACTTAAGTGACACAATAAAAGCTTTTTCCATTCTTTTATTAACCGATTTATGTATAGGATTCCATTCACCCCACGGTTGGGAACTAATGATTGGTTCTGTTTATAAAGATTTTGGATTTGCTCATAACGATCAAATTATATCTGGCCTTGTTTCCACTTTTCCAGTCATTATCGATACAATTTTGAAATATTGGATTTTCCATTATTTAAATCGTGTATCTCCGTCACTTGTAGTGATTTATCATTCAATGAATGACTGAAAAATGATCCAAAAATCTCATTAGAATCTTTGTTATTTTGTACACATAAGCAAAATATTCAAAATCTTACTCAAAATATTCAAAATCTTACTTTAAAAAATATTTAAAATCTTACTTTATTGTATCTTTCTTTATATTATTTTTTCTTTACTGTAATATAATATTATTATTTATTTTTTTCTCTTTCTTTTTATATTGAATTTATTTTTTTTTCTATACATCACATCCAAGGGATTCTCTTCCTATATCTTATATTTTAGTAAAAATTTTTCAGTAACTACCAGTATCGTGGATAGGGACCTATACGAGCGACCTACCTAATTTTATTGTAGAAATTTTCAGGATCAATGATTGGACCATGCAAACTCGAAAAACCTTTTCTTGGATAAAGGAAGAGATTACTTATTCCATTTCCGTATCACTTATCATATGTATAATAACTTGGGCATCCATTTCAAATGCATATCCGATTTTTGCACAGCAGGGTTATGAAAACCCACGCGAAGCAACTGGCCGTATTGTATGTGCCAATTGTCATTTAGCTAATAAACCGGTAGATATTGAGGTTCCACAAGCGGTACTTCCTGATACTGTATTTGAAGCAGTTGTTCGAATTCCTTATGATATGCAACTGAAACAAGTTCTTGCTAATGGAAAAAAGGGGGCTTTGAATGTGGGGGCTGTTCTTATTTTACCTGATGGGTTTGAATTAGCCCCGCCCAATCGTATTTCGCCAGAGATGAAAGAAAAGATAGGAAATCTGTCGTTTCAGAGTTATCGCTCCACTAAAAAAAATATTCTTGTGATAGGTCCTGTTCCAGGTCAGAAATATAGTGAAATTACCTTTCCAATTCTTTCTCCGGACCCCTCCACTAAGAAAGATGTTCACTTTTTAAAATATCCCATATATGTAGGCGGAAACAGAGGAAGGGGTCAGATTTATCCCGACGGGAGCAAGAGTAACAATACGGTTTATAATGCTACAGCCGCAGGTATAGTAAGCAAAATAATACGAAAAGAAAAAGGGGGGTACGAAATAATCATAACAGATACGTCAGAGGGACGTCAAGTGATTGATATTATACCTCCAGGACCGGAACTTCTTGTTTCAGAAGGCGAATCCATCAAAGTTGATCAACCATTAACAAGTAATCCTAATGTAGGTGGATTTGGTCAGGGGGATGCGGAAATAGTACTTCAGGCCCCATTACGTGTCCAAGGCCTTTTGTTCTTCTTGGCATCCGTTATTTTAGCACAAATCTTTTTGGTTCTTAAAAAGAAACAGTTTGAGAAGGTTCAATTGTCCGAAATGAATTTTTAGATCTGTAAATTTATCAATATCAAGTTCTTAAAAAGAACAAAATTTTGGTTGGTAATTAAAAAAAATTGTGAAAAGCTCTTTTCTTTTTTTCTATTTATTTGTTTTTTATACCTATATCAGATACCAGATTTTTGGAATTACTTGTACCACATTTTTATCCACAATATGGATAGTCGTAAGAAGACTATTTGACTTTATCCCCTCTTTTGTTTTGCGTTTTTTTTTTTTTGAAATATTTGACAAAAAGGCAATCTATTTTGTCACTTTTACAAATAAAATATTATATTAATAACTCAACGGGACCCCCTCGACTCGGACAGAAAAGGGGGGTTACGTTGAGTTATTATGCTTTCACGTCTATAACTCAGTTCCCACGATTACTTACAGGG